ATATATTGTCCTCTTCGTTTCGTGTTAGAATAGAACCTTAATTTATTACTTGTTATTAGTTTTTTAGTAGACGAGATTTTACGAATGTTTCGAGGAGAGAACAAATAGTTCTTTTTTTGTTCGATACGAAGACATAGGAAAAACCCCTCTTTACCATTATTATTTATAATATTGAGAATCCATCATATTCATATATAGTGAAGTTTTACCCCCGGATTCCCATAAAACAAAAAAGAATTCTTTTTCACACTTCAGTGATTGAATTTCTATGTTTAGTCTGATAGGAAATAAATAAAACTAAAGAATTGTGGCTCGAATGACTATTCATCTATTGAATTTTTATGCAAACTAATAGGGGGCAAGAAAACTCTATGGAAAGATGGTGGTTTAATTCGATGGTGTTCAAAAAGGAGTTAGAGCGTAGGTATGGGATAAAGAACTCAATGGACAATCTTGGTCCTGTTGAAAATACTAGTGAAAGTGAAGATCCGAATAGAAAAGGTAGGGCTAAAAATATTCATAGTTGCAGGGGTCGTGACAATTCTAGTTACACTAATGTGGATCGTTTATTCGGCTTCAAAGACATTTGGAATTTTATCTCTGATGATACTTTTTTAGTTAGGGATAGTAATGGAGATACTTATTCTATCTATTTTGACATTGAAAATCATATTTTTGAGATTGACAACGACCATTCTTTTATGAGTGAATTAGAGAATTCTTTTTATCATTATCGCAATTCTAGTTGTATGAATAATGGATCTACGAGTGAAGATTCCTTATCCAATCGTTACATGTATGTAACTCAATTTAGTTGGAATAATCACATTAATAGTTGCATTGACAGTTATCTTCAGTCGCAAATCTGTATTGATACGTCCATTGTAAGTGATAGTAGTGACAGTTACATTTCTAGGTGCATTTTTGATAAACGTAGAGCTAGTAGCAAAAGCGGGAGGTCCAGTCTACGAACCCGCGCGAAGAGTAGTGATTTAACTCTAAGAGAAGGGTCTAATGATCTCGATGCAACTCAAAAATACAGGCATTTGTGGGTTCAATGCGAAAATTGTTATGGATTAAATTATAAAAAATTTTTGAAATCAAAAATGAATATTTGTGAACAATGTGGATATCATTTGAAAATGAGTAGTTCAGAAAGAATCGAACTTTCGATCGATCCCGGTACTTGGGATCCTATGGATGAAGACATGGTCTCTCTGGATCCCATTGGATTTCATTCGGAGGAGGAGCCTTATAACGATCGTATTGATTCTTATCAAAGAAAGACAGGATTAACTGAGGCTGTTCAAACAGGTGTAGGTCAACTAAATGGTATTCTCGTAGCAATTGGGGTTATGGATTTTCAGTTTATGGGGGGTAGTATGGGATCCGTGGTGGGGGAGAAAATCACTCGTTTGATTGAGTACGCTACCAGTCGACTTATACCTCTTATTATAGTGTGCGCTTCGGGGGGGGCGCGCATGCAAGAAGGAAGTTTGAGCTTAATGCAAATGGCTAAAATATCATCTGCCTTATATGATTATCAATCCAATAAAAAGTTATTTTATGTAGCAATCCTTACATCTCCTACTACTGGTGGGGTAACAGCTAGTTTTGGTATGTTGGGAGATATCATTATTGCCGAACCCAATTCCTACATTGCATTTGCGGGTAAAAGAGTAATTGAACAAACATTGAATAAAACAGTACCTGAAGGTTCACAAGCGGCTGAATATTTATTCCAGAAAGGTTTATTCGACCTAATCGTACCGCGTAATACTTTAAAAAGTGTTCTGAGTGAGTTATTTAAGCTCCACGCCTTTTTTCCGTTGAATTCAAATTCAATCAAGTAGAGCGTGTTAAGTTCAATTTTTTTATTTGTAGCAAACAAGTAGTTAGCTTGTCGGAATTAAAGTAAATAAGAACGCAATTTTCTTTGGTTGGTGACCTAAGATCTAATTGTAGAAAGAAGCAAAAGTTGCGGATAACTCTTTTTTTTACCTAGATTTCCCATTACTAATTAAGAAGTCTTTATCAAGAAGATAAAAGCGTGAGTTCTTCCTTTCGTGACATTAGGCAAATAAAACGAATTTCGCCTTACGTAGATAATCAAATATAGAAAAGATAGATATATAGTTTTTTATCTTTCTGCATCGCCCAAAATCTCATTGTCACTAAAAATCCTGGTTGTGCCGCATTCTAGCAAATCTTCGATAATTTATAAGAAACCTTTTCAAATTAGAAGACAAGAACAAAACACAAAGAAATTAAGAAAAAAAATATAATTAATATAATAAAGTTGATTATCATAGGTATCTTTCGTGTAGAAAGATGAATAAGTCCATTTATTTAGTTCTACATTCCTTGGACTTAGTCTATATACTCACTTAGATATATAGATATTTATTACTTCTATAAGAATTTTCAAATTCAATTTCTTAAGAAATTGAATTGAATAATAAAGACCAATTCATAATAATTACAATTTTGAATTATAATT